AAGAGGTAATGTTGGGTAAATTTGTTTACTTGTTGGTTTGGGTCAGATTGGGGGAGTAGATAGTGTTAACAAGGTAAACAACCCCAGCAAAAGGGTAGTAAACAAAGTTAACAACAAGATAAACAACCCCAGCAAAAGGGTAGTAAACAAAGTTAACAACAAGATAAACAACGCCAACAAGAAGGCAACAAGCGATATGAAGAATAAGGAGAAGATAGAGCGTTTGTTTGCTGATGCAAGCAGGTTGTCAGCAACAACGCCTTAAGCAAAATTATGAAAGTTGAGGTGAGTTTGTTTGTGTTGCAAAGTGTTTGTTGATGAAAATTTTTTTGTTGAACGTTTGATAAAAAATTGTTAGAAATTTCCCGACTTCGTTTTGACGAAGTTAGGAAATTGAGGGGTGATGGAAAAGGAAGAAAAGTAAGAGAATTATGTCTAATAATCATGAATCTAACAGCACCATGATAAATAGATTGTGAGATAACCATAACCAGATGCGAAACAAAGTGCATCAGTGTCAAGATGATTCCCCAAATACTTCAACCGTCTCATTAATCCACCCCTGAGGACCAGAACCAGGCCGCCGACCATTATGCTCACGTCAACCATTTTATGGGCGCCCGTTGCACTCTGAAGGGCAGAGTGAAGAGAGAAAAAAAAAAGAAATACCAGAGGCGCCGAACCATTAAGATGTCGCGATTACGAGGCACAGTGCTATCCAAGGGCGAACCAAATGACCCGGTGGAGAGCACCGTATGGTGAACCAATCGATTCATGGCCCTGACCGAGGAACCAGAGGCGCAAAAGCGCAAGTAGGGCGAGGGTGTAGGGGGAAAGAAAGAGCCTGAAGCTGGTCGTGATAAACCTTACGAACATCCAGTTGCTGATTTCTCGTGAGCTGCCCGACTAATAGATCACCTGATTCCTGAGACTCGCCTTACGAGAGATGGCTCAGTTATGCGTGAGTAACATTAGGTCCCTGTCCCAGAGCACTTCCGTATGCTAGAGCAGAGGCAATTGAAGGAGACCATTGAATGGCCTACCTCATTGAATATGACTTGACGCTATCATTAAGACCCTAATCCAAGAGACAAAACCGAGCGGTACCACCAACAATTCAGAGGTACAGTACAATGGGATAGAACATAAAGCTTGCTACCCACCATACACTGAATGAAATGTATAAGGACAATTGTTGAATGCCCGATACACATAACCTAAAATTCCCCATAGGTTCTCTATGGGGGGGGAAGGGGGGGGCCTATGTATGGGGTTGTTGTGGGACTTTTGTGGGAGTTTAGATAGTTTGTTAGGTCGGTTTTGTTTTTGGTTACATTAGGGTCTTTCCCTTGCGTTTAACTTCTGTTGGCATTCATACTTTTTCATACTTTCTTCTCCCCCTCTCCTCTCTCTTTTTTCCCCTTCCCCCTCCGCTCTCCCGCTAATGTCCTCCCCTTCGCACCCCCGTTAAAACAATTTGTTATGCCTTTGTTCAGGAGTTTTCCTCTGGCTACTAGCGCGTTGTTGCTGCTGTCTGTTTAAATCCTTTTGGCTTGGTTAGTTATGGGGTTGTTGGGTTGGTTTTAGGCTCTGTTGTAGGATGTGGGTGATTGGTAAGTCTGGGGGTTTCTTTTATATCTTTGGTGCTTTTTATGGTATATTTGGGTGGAATATTAGTGGTCTTTGTGTACTCCGTTTCGTTGGCGGCGGATCCGTTTCCGCAGGCTTGGGGGGATTGGCGTGCTGTGGGGTATGCTGTGGGGTTTGTGCTGGTGGTTGGTTTAGGGTTTGCTGTTGGGGGGTGGGAGGGTGAGAAGTTTGAGGTGGTTACTGTGGATGGTGCGGGGTTCTCCTCTGTTCGGCTGGATTTTAGTGGGGTGGCTCTGTTTTACTCTTGTGGGGGAGGGTTATTTTTGGTGGCTGGCTGAGGGTTGCTGCTGACCTTGTTTGCTGTGCTGGAGCTTGTGCGGGGTTTATCTCGTGGGGCGATTCGGGCGGTTTAGGGTCAGGAAATAGTTTAGTGGAAAATACCAGCTTTGGGAGTTGGTGATAGAGGTTTAGCCCTCTTTTCCTGATAACTCTAAGAAGGGTGGATCTTCGTTCTTTGGTTTACAAGACCAATGTTTTTGGTAAACTATTAGAGTTTAGTTGAGGAGTTTATTCTCTAGGGATGAGGCGATAGGAAGTAGGATTAGGAGGGTGGTAAAGTAGGCTAGTGAGGCGAGCTGTCCGATGATAATGAATGGGTGCTCTACTGATAGCTTGCTTGGCTGCGGGGGTATGGTTTAGTGTGTTTAGGGGGAGTTGGATGGGTGGTAAAGTTTACAGTGAGGTAAACAACCCCAGCAAAAGGGTAGTAAACAAAGTTAACAACAAGGTAAACAACCCCAGCAAAAGGGTAGTAAACAAAGTTAACAACAAGATAAACAACCCCAGCAAAAGGGTAGTAAACAAAGTTAACAACAAGATAAACAACGCCAACAAGAAGGCAACAAGCGATATGAAGAATAAGGAGAAGATAGAGCGTTTGTTTGCTGATGCAAGCAGGTTGTCAGCAACAACGCCTTAAGCAAAATTATGAAAGTTGAGGTGAGTTTGTTTGTGTTGCAAAGTGTTTGTTGATGAAAATTTTTTTGTTGAACGTTTGATAAAAAATTGTTAGAAATTTCCCGACTTCGTTTTGACGAAGTTAGGAAATTGAGGGGTGATGGAAAAGGAAGAAAAGTAAGAGAATTATGTCTAATAATCATGAATCTAACAGCACCATGATAAATAGATTGTGAGATAACCATAACCAGATGCGAAACAAAGTGCATCAGTGTCAAGATGATTCCCCAAATACTTCAACCGTCTCATTAATCCACCCCTGAGGACCAGAACCAGGCCGCCGACCATTATGCTCACGTCAACCATTCTATGGGCGCCCGTTGCACTCTGAAGGGCAGAGTGAAGAGAGAAAAAAAAAAGAAATACCAGAGGCGCCGAACCATTAAGATGTCGCGATTACGAGGCACAGTGCTATCCAAGGGCGAACCAAATGACCCGGTGGAGAGCACCGTATGGTGAACCAATCGATTCATGGCCCTGACCGAGGAACCAGAGGCGCAAAAGCGCAAGTAGGGCGAGGGTGTAGGGGGAAAGAAAGAGCCTGAAGCTGGTCGTGATAAACCTTACGAACATCCAGTTGCTGATTTCTCGTGAGCTGCCCGACTAATAGATCACCTGATTCCTGAGACTCGCCTTACGAGAGATGGCTCAGTTATGCGTGAGTAACATTAGGTCCCTGTCCCAGAGCACTTCCGTATGCTAGAGCAGAGGCAATTGAAGGAGACCATTGAATGACCTCCCTCATTAAACGTGACTTGACGCTATCATTAAGACCCTAATCCAAGAAACAAAACCGAGCGGTACCACCAACAATTCAGAAGTACAGTACAATGGGATAGAACATAAAGCCTGCTACCCACCATACACTGAATGAAATGTGTTGAGGATCACTGTTGAATGCTCGATACACATAGCCTAAAATTCCCCATAGGTTCTCTATGGGGGGGGAAGGGGGGGGTCCTATATGGAGTTCTTGTAGTTAAGGCTGCTATTAACGATGGTATTTCAAACCATAGACCTTGGGTAGAGACCAAGCGAGAATTTATGGCCTACTTCGTAATTTTTTTGGGGGTTAGTTTTGTTTTAGCTGCGCTGGCAGTTGCCTCCAACCCCTCCCCTTACTATGGGGTTGTTGGGTTGGTTTTAGGCTCTGTTGTAGGATGTGGGTGATTGGTAAGTCTGGGGGTTTCTTTTATATCTTTGGTGCTTTTTATGGTATATTTGGGTGGAATATTAGTGGTCTTTGTGTACTCCGTTTCGTTGGCGGCGGATCCGTTTCCGCAGGCTTGGGGGGATTGGCGTGCTGTGGGGTATGCTGTGGGGTTTGTGCTGGTGGTTGGTTTAGGGTTTGCTGTTGGGGGGTGGGAGGGTGAGAAGTTTGAGGTGGTTACTGTGGATGGTGCGGGGTTCTCCTCTGTTCGGCTGGATTTTAGTGGGGTGGCTCTGTTTTACTCTTGTGGGGGAGGGTTATTTTTGGTGGCTGGCTGAGGGTTGCTGTTGACCTTGTTTGCTGTGCTGGAGCTTGTGCGGGGTTTATCTCGTGGGGCGATTCGGGCGGTTTAGTGTCAGGAAATAGTTTAATGGAAAATACCAGCTTTGGGAGTTGGTGATAGAGGTTTAGTCCTCTTTTTCTGATAACTCTAAGAAGGGTGGACCTTCGTTCTTTGGTTTACAAGACCAATGTTTTTGGTAAACTATTAGAGTTTAGTTGAGGAGTTTGTTCTCTAGGGATGAGGTGATAGGAAGTAGGATTAGGAGGATGGTAAAGTAGGCTAGTGAGGCGAGCTGTCCGATGATAATGAATGGGTGCTCTACTGGTTGGCTTCCCACTCATGTTAAGATAGATAGGTTGGCGGCTAGTGTTCAGAATAGGAGCTGGGAGGCTGGGCGGAAGGTTATGGCACGTTGTTTAGATTTGTGTAGGAGGGGGCTTAGAGATAAGATTAGTACGGAGGCGGCTAAGGCCAATACTCCCCCCAGTTTATTGGGGATTGAGCGTAGGATTGCGTAGGCAAATAGGAAGTATCACTCTGGTTTAATATGAGGGGGGGTTACTAGGGGGTTTGCTGGTGTGTAGTTTTCGGGGTCTCCAAGGAGGTTGGGGGAGAATAGGGCTAGGGTGGTTAGTAGGAGGAGTATGATTGTAAATCCCAATAAGTCTTTTAGGGAGAAGTAGGGGTGGAATGGAATCTTGTCGCAGTTTGATGTAATGCCCAGGGGGTTGTTAGATCCTGATTCGTGAAGGAAGGTTAGGTGGATGAGAACTAGGCTGATGATTACGAATGGAAGGAGGAAATGTAGGGTGAAGAATCGGGTTAAGGTGGGGTTGTCTACGGAGAATCCTCCTCAGGCCCATTCTACTAGTGTTTGACCGATGTAGGGGATAGCGGAGAATAGGTTTGTAATGACTGTGGCTCCTCAGAATGATATTTGGCCTCATGGTAGGACATAGCCTACGAAGGCAGTTGCCATAAGGGTGAGTAGGAGGATAATTCCTGTGTTTCAGGTCTCTTTGTACAGGTAGGAGCCATAGTAGAGCCCTCGAGCAATGTGAAGGTAGATGCAGATGAAGAAGAAGGAGGCTCCATTTGCATGGAGGTTACGGATTAGCCATCCATACTGTACGTTTCGGCACGTGTTGGCAACGGATGAAAAGGCTAGGGATGTGTCTGCGGTGTAGTGGGTAGCTAGGAGTAGGCCTGTTAGGATTTGTACTGTTAGGCAGATTCCTAGGAGGGATCCGAAGTTTCATCAGGCAGAGATGTTGGAGGGGGTTGGTAGGTCAATTAGAGAGCTGTTTACTATTTTTAGTAGGGGGTGTGATTTTCGTAGGTTTGGGGCCATTAGATTTTTGGGTTATAGGGATAGTAGGATTATCAAGATTGAGAGGGCGAATGAGCCTAGGTAGGTTTTGATTAATCCTTTATGCAGGGTGGTGGAGGTTTTGGATGCTATGAGTTGCAGATTAGCAAGTCCCTCTGGCCCTATTTTTTTGTATCAGGACAGGTCTGTGAGGTGGGTAGCGATTTTTTGTCCTGTGTTTAGTAGGTTTGTGGAGCTTAGGCGGTGAATTAAGATGTTGAAGTAGCCTAGTGTGGAGGAGAAGTTTAGGTAATTGTTTTGTTTGGGGTGGGTTATGGTGTGGGTTATATTTGTAAGCTCTAGGGCGAGGATAAGGCCTAGGGTTGTGGCAATGATGGCTGCGGTTTTTGTTAATATGGGTATAGTTATTGGTGGGGTCTGTGTGGGAGTTGTGTATGATGTGATGAGTAGACCAGCTATGATGCTTCCTAAGGCTAGGCGGGTAATTGGGTTGAGGGTTTCTGGGTTGTTTTCATTTATTGGGGTTACTGTTAGGGTCCGAGTAAATTCTGTCTGTGCTAGAAGGGTTATTCGTAGGCTGTATGTAGCGGTGAAGGTGGTAGCTAAGAGGGTTAGGAGTAGTGCTCAGGTGTTTAGGTAGGAGGTGTTTAGGTTTTCGATGATAAGGTCTTTTGAGAAGAATCCTGCTAGAAAGGGGGTCCCTATTAGTGCTATGTTTCCGATTGTTAGGCAGGAGGTGGTTGTTGGGAGTGCTTTTTGTAGGCCTCCCATCTTTCGAATGTCTTGTTCTCCATTTAGGCTGTGGATAATTGATCCTGAGCATAGGAATAGTATGGCCTTGAAAAAGGCATGGGTAGAGATATGCAGAAAGGCTAACTGTGGAAGGTTTAGTCCGATGGTGACTATTATTAGTCCAAGCTGGCTGGATGTTGAGAAGGCAATGATTTTTTTGATGTCATTTTGTGTAAGGGCGCATGTGGCGGCGAATAGTGTAGACATAGCTCCTAGACAGAGGCATAGGGTAAGGGCGGTTTTGTTGTGGGTGAGTAAGGGGTGGAAGCGGATAAGTAGGAAAATTCCGGCAATTACTATTGTGCTTGAGTGGAGTAGGGCAGAGACTGGGGTTGGACCCTCTATGGCTGCTGGCAGTCAGGGGTGGAGGCCGAATTGGGCGGATTTTCCTGTGGCAGCTAGGATGAGCCCTAGTAGGGGGAGGGTTGGGGTCTTTGTGGGCGAGAATATTTGTTGTATTTCTCAGGAATTTAGGGTGGATGCGAGCCATGCTATGCTTATGATGAGCCCAATATCTCCAATTCGGTTGTAGAGTACGGCTTGTAGGGCTGCTGTATTGGCTTCTGCTCGCCCATGCCACCAGCTGATCAGTAGGAAGGATATAATGCCTACTCCTTCTCAGCCGATGAAGAGGAGGAATATGTTGTTGGCGAGGGTTAGTGTTAGTATGGCGATTAGGAATGTTGTTAGGTAAGAGAAGAATTTTGTGATGTGAGGGTCTGATGCTATATATGATATTGCAAATTGTAGGATGGATCATGTTACAAATAATGCAATGGGGAAAAATAGTATAGAGTACTGATCTATTTTAAGGCTAAGAGGAATTTTGAAGTTTATGGTGAATTTTCATTCTCAGCAGGAGATGATGCTGTCTAGTCCTGAGTATATGAAGAGTGTTATTGGTATAAGGCTGGTTAGGAAGGCAGCTTTGATGGTGGTGGTAAGGGTTTGGGGGGAGTTTTTGAAGTTTTTTAGAAGGAGGGAGAGGAGTGTGGGGGTTAGAGTGATAGTTAGTGTAAGTAGTATGGTAGTATTAAGGAGTAGGGTGGTTTCCATTACTTTTACTTGGACTTGCACCAAGATGTGTGGCTCCTAAGACCAGTGGATTGCTCTTATCCTTTAAAAGTAAGGGGGCTGAGGTTTTAGACTCAGATGCAAGAATTAGCAGTTCTTGTTGGTTGAACCTCCCCTTGGCAGGTAAGAAGGGTCTAACTTCTATTTTTAGGGTCACAGTCTAATGTTTGGTTTAAACTATACTTGCATGAGAGGGGTCCTGAGATTAACTCTGGTTTTAGGATTAGGAGGAGTATTGGAAGGAGGTGTAGAGCTATTAAGAGATGTTCTCGCGTGGTTGAGTTTTGGAGTGTTGTGATGTAGGGGGATGGGGTTCCTCGTTGGGTGGTTGTTAGCATAAATAGGGTGTATGAGGCAGTTAGTAGGGTTGCAGTCCCAGTTAGGAGGATTGTGGGGGAGGATCAGTTGAATAGTGCAACTATAATGCTTAACTCTGCTATCAGGTTTGTGGTAGGGGGAAGGGCTATGTTGGTTAGGTTGGCTAACAGCCATCAGATGGCTATTAAGGGGAGGAGGGGTTGAAGTCCCTGAGCAAGGAGGAGGATGCGGCTGTGTGTGCGTTCGTAGTTTGTATTGGCTAAGCAGAATAGTATGGAGGAAGTTAGGCCGTGGGAGATTATAAGGATTATAGCTCCGGAGAATGATCAGTACGTTTGGATTATACATGCAGCGATTACTAGGCCTATATGGCTTACAGAGGAGTAGGCGATGAGGGATTTTAGGTCGACTTGGCGTAAGCAGATTGAGCTGGTTATTAGGGCCCCTCAGAGGGCAAGGGTGATAAATGAGTAGTGGAGGAGGTTGTTTGGGGATGGAGGTGTAAGGCAGGTGAGTCGTATAATGCCATATCCGCCGAGTTTGAGGAGGAGAGCGGCAAGTAGTATGGATCCAGCAATTGGGGCCTCTACATGGGCTTTGGGGAGTCAGAGGTGGAGACCGTATAGGGGGGCTTTTACTATGAAGGCTATTAGTAGGGCTGTGTTTAGAAAGAGGGTGGATCAATGGTTTGTTGGTGTGGGTAGTAGTGGGTAGGGGGTTAGTTTTAGGGTGGGGAGGTGTAAGGTGCCTGTCTGTGACTGTAGGAATAAGACTGCAACTAATAGGGGGAGTGAGCTGATGAGTGTGTAGAAGAGAAGGTAGATGCCAGCACTTAGACGTTCTGGTTGATTTCCCCATCGTGTGATGAGGATTAGGGTTGGAATTAGGGTTGCTTCAAAAGAAATATAAAATATTATAAGTTCTGTGGTTGAGAAGGCTGAGATGATGAATGGTTGTACTGCAATTAGAGTTGCTGTGAAGATTCGTTTTCGTGCAGGAGGCTCGTGGTGCAGGTGGTTTTGGCTCGCTAGGATTATAAGTGGCAGTAGTCAGCAGGAGAGTACTAGTAGGGGGGAGGATGTTTGGTCTGCACCTGTTCACTGGGTGAGGTTTTTGTATGGGTAGTATGAGGGTGTTAGTCATTGTAGGCTTAGGGTGGCAATTAGTAGGCTGTGTATTGTGGTGTTGGCTCATATAAATTTTAAGGGTGAGAGGAGGGCTGTGGGAAGTAGTATTATGGTTGGTAGGACGATCTTTAGCATTGTAGTAGATTTAGATTCTGAAGGTGGTCGGAGCCGTGCGTTCGTGTGGAGGCTACTAGTATTGCTAGTCCTGTAGCTGCTTCGCAGGCAGAGAATGTTAATATAAGAATGGGAATTAGAGCGAAGGATGGTGCTTGGTTTTCGAGAGATCAGGATGAGAGGGCAATGTACACTGATAGTATTATGCTTTCTAGGCATAGTAGGGCGGAGACAAGATGGGTTCGGTGGAAGGCTAACCCTAGGCAGCTTAGAGTGAAAGCTGAGTAGAAGCTTAGATGCAGAGAGGACATGAAGAAAGTCATAGGACAAGCTATGGTCTGTTGAGTCGAAATCAACTGTCTTGCTTAGACTAACTTTCTTACTCTGCCCACTCTAGCCCCCCTTGGGCCCACTCATAAATTAAGCCCAAGGTAAGTAGGAGGATAATGGTAGATGTTCAGAGTAAGGTTGTAGTTGGATATTTTAGTTGGGTCGCTCATGGTAAGGGTAATAGGAGGGCGATTTCTAGGTCAAATAGAAGGAATAGGATGGCTACTGAGGAAGAATCGAATAGAGAATGGGAGTCGAGCAGATCCTAGTGGGTCAAATCCACATTCGTAGGGTGATAGTTTTTCTGAGTCTGGGGTTATTTGGCTGAGTCAGAAGTTTAGTGTGATTAGGGCGATGTTGAGGACAAGAGTTAGTGTAAGTATAAATGTGATTATGTTTATTGCTCTTCTCTGGAGTCTTGCCAGATTTTAAAGATTGGAAGTCTATTGTAATAAGTATACTAGAAGAGCAAGATCCTCATCAGTAGATGGTTATGTAGAGGAATAGTCAGATGATGTCTACGAAGTGTCAGTATCAAGCTGCTGCTTCAAACCCGAAGTGGTGGTTGGATGTGAAGTGGAATTTGATTAGCCGTAGGAGACAGATTGATAAGAAGGAGGATCCAATAATAACATGGAGCCCGTGGAATCCAGTAGCTACAAAGAAGGTTGAGCCGTATACGCCGTCGGCAATTGAGAATGATGCCTCGTAGTATTCTATCGCTTGGAGGGCGGTGAAGTAGAAACCTAGTAGGATTGTGAGGGTTAGTGCTTGGATTGCTTGCTTTTGGTTGCCCTCTGTAATGCTGTGGTGGGCTCAGGTTACGGTAACGCCAGAGGCTAGTAGGATGGCTGTGTTTAGCAGGGGAACTTCTAGGGGATTAAGGGGTGTGATTCCGGTTGGAGGTCATTGGCTGCCTAGCTCTGGGGTAGGTGCTAGGCTGGAGTGGAAGAAGGCTCAGAAGAACCCTAGAAAAAAGAATGCCTCTGATGTGATGAAGAGGATTATTCCATATCGTAGGCCTTTTTGGACTGTAGGTGTGTGGTGGCCTTGGAATGTGCTCTCCCGTACAATATCTCGCCATCATTGGAGTATAACGAGAAGGATTGAGAGAAGCCCCAGAGATAGTAGTTGTGAGGAGTTGTAATGGAATCACATGATTAGTCCAGATGTGGTAAGTAGGGCAGCGGCAGCTCCGAAAATAGGTCATGGGCTAGGGTCTACTATGTGGTAGGAATGTGCTTGGTGGGCCATTAGATGTTTTCTTGTAGGTAGAGGCTGAGTAGAAGTACGAAGACGTAGGCTTGGATGATGGCTACTGCTATCTCTAGGATTGTTAATAGGAGGAGGATTGTGACAGTAAGGGCGGATAGTGTGGTTATGGTGGGAAGGAGTGTAATGGTTGCTGTTGAGATGAGCTGAATAAGTAAGTGCCCTGCGGTGAGGTTTGCTGTGAGGCGAACACCTAGGGCAAGTGGGCGGATAAGAAGGCTGATAGTTTCGATTACGATTAGGGCTGGGATTAGTGGTGTAGGGGTCCCTTCGGGTAGAAGATGTCCTAGGGAAGTTGTAGGTTGGTTTCGCAGACCTGTGAGTAGTGTGGCAAGTCAGAGTGGGAACGCGAGGGCTATATTTATTGAGAGTTGGGTGGTTGGGGTAAATGTGTAGGGTAGTAAGCCTAGGAGGTTGATTATTAATAGGAATATTAGTAGGGATGTGAGGATAAGGGCTCATTTATGGCCGGGATTGTTTAGTGGAATTATGAGTTGCTTTGTAATTGTATGGATAAGCCACGATTGGAGCGTGGATAGGCGGTTGGTAACTCATCGGGTATTAGGTGCTGGAAGAAGTAGGCTGGGGAGCAGTGTTGAAAGGAGGATTAGCGGTACTCCAAAGAGGTAGGGGCTTGAGAACTGGTCGAAGAAAGTTAGAGTCATGGTCAGGTTCAGGGGCTAGTTTTCGTGGTTATAGCTGTTTTGTTAGCGGGGGGGTTTGTGGGGGTAAAGGATAGTGTTTTAGGTTGGATAATTAGGGAGAATGTTAGTCATGATATAATTATAATGGAGAGTCATGGGTTTGGGTTGAGTTGTGGCATACCATTAAGGAGGAGAATTTCCTCTTTGTCTAGCTTAAAAGGCTAGTGCTGGTACATAGCTTCTTAATGGTTAGGAGGATAGGAATGAGGATCAGTTTTCGAAGTAGGTGAGGGGAGTGGATTCTACTACGATGGGTATGAAGCTATGGTTGGCCCCACAGATTTCTGAGCATTGGCCATAGAAGACTCCTGGGCGAGTAGTGATAAATGAAGTTTGGTTGAGTCGTCCTGGGATGGCATCGGTTTTCACTCCTAATGTTGGGACTGTTCAGGAGTGAAGGACATCATCGGCAGTGACGATGATACGAATGGGGGATTCTATTGGAAGAACAACACGATGGTCGACTTCTAGAAGTCGAAAGTGTCCTAGTGGGAGTTCTGTTGTTGGGGTTATGTATGAGTCGAATGAAAGATCTTTGAAGTCCGTGTACTCGTAGGATCAGTATCATTGATGGCCGATAGCTTTTAGAGTTAGGTCGGGTTCGTCGATTTCGTCTATTATGTACAAGATTTGTAGGGATGGTAGGGCAAGTAGGATAAGGACAATAGCCGGCAGGATTGTTCAAATTAGTTCGATTTCTTGGGCGTCGACGGTGTTTGAAGATAGTTTTTCTACTAGTATAAGTGTTAAGAGATAGAGGACTAAGCTACAGATTATTAGTGCAACTATGAGGGCGTGATCGTGAAATTCGACTAGTTCTTCTATGATTGGGGATGAAGCGTCTTGGAATGTTAGCTGTGATTGATTTGCCATATGGAGATGTACAGGGGTTTTACCTGTGACTTGGCTCTGACAGGGCTATGTAATTGGTTTACTAACATCTCATTTAAGAAAGAAGCATAAGTGGTTTAATATGCGGTTGGCTTGAAACCAATGAGTGAGGGTTCGATTCCTTCCTTTCTTGTACTTGGACGAAGGCGGGCTCTTCGAAGGTGTGGTGTGGGGGTGGGCAACCGTGGATTCATTCAATGTTGGTGGGGGTTAGCTCTGATTGTAAGACTTTTCGTTTAGAGGCAAAGGCTTCTCAGATGATGAATGTCAGTATGATTACGGCTGTTATTGAGATTAGTGAGCCAATGGAGGACAGGGTGTTTCATAGTGTGTAAGCATCTGGATAGTCTGAGTACCGCCGTGGTATGCCTGCTAATCCTAGGAAGTGTTGAGGAAAGAAGGTCAAGTTTACGCCAACAAATATAACCCCAAAGTGGGCCTTGGCTCATGTTTGGTGTAGGGTAAATCCGGTGAATAGTGGGAATCAGTGGGTGAGTCCTGCCAGAATGGCAAAGACAGCACCTATTGAGAGAACGTAGTGGAAGTGTGCTACTACATAGTATGTGTCGTGTAAGGCGATGTCTAGTGAGGAGTTTGCTAGGATGATTCCTGTAAGTCCTCCAATGGTGAATAGAAAAATGAAGCCTAAGGCTCATAGTATAGGTGGGTCTCATTTAATGGTTCCGCCATGTAGTGTGGCCAATCAGCTGAAGACTTTGATTCCAGTTGGGATGGCGATGATTATAGTGGCGGATGTAAAGTATGCTCGAGTATCTACGTCTATTCCTACTGTGAATATATGGTGGGCTCATACAATAAAGCCTAGGAACCCAATAGATAGTATGGCCCATACTATGCCTATGTAGCCGAATGGTTCCTTTTTACCTGCATAGTAGGCTACTACGTGTGAAATGATTCCGAACCCTGGAAGGATGAGGATATACACTTCTGGGTGGCCAAAGAATCAGAAGAGGTGTTGGTATAGGACTGGGTCCCCTCCGCCAGCGGGGTCGAAGAATGTGGTGTTTAGGTTGCGGTCTGTGAGGAGCATGGTGATGCCAGCAGCTAGGACTGGAAGGGATAGTAGGAGTAGTACGGCGGTAATAAGGACTGATCAGACGAACAGCGGGGTTTGATATTGTGATAGAGCGGGTGGTTTTATGTTGATGGCAGTGGTGATAAAGTTGATAGCTCCTAGGATGGAAGATACACCTGCTAGGTGGAGAGAAAAGATGGCTAGGTCTACTGATGCTCCAGCATGAGCTAGGTTTCCGGCTAAGGGGGGGTAAACAGTCCATCCTGTACCCGCTCCAGCTTCAACTGTGGATGAGGCTAGTAGGAGGAGGAAGGAGGGAGGGAGAAGTCAGAAGCTTATGTTGTTTATGCGTGGGAATGCTATATCGGGGGCACCAATTATAAGAGGGACTAGTCAGTTTCCAAATCCTCCAATTATGATTGGTATAACTATGAAGAAAATTATTACGAAAGCATGGGCAGTAACAATTACATTATAGATCTGGTCGTCTCCTAGTAAGGTCCCTGGTTGACCAAGTTCTGCGCGGATAAGTAGGCTTAAGGCGGTGCCAATTATGCCAGCTCATGCGCCGAAAATGAGGTAAAGTGTACCAATGTCTTTGTGATTGGTTGAGAATAGTCATCGATTTAAGGTCACAGGTAAGTTGGTAAGATGGCTGAGTGCTAGAGCGTTAGGCTGTAGTCCTTTTTACAGAGGTTTGATTCCTCTTCTTATCGGCTCTGTAGTGAAGTTCATGTTGAGTTGCAAGCTCATCGATATGCGCTTAGAGTGCATCAGAGTCTTTTAGGTAGAGGCCTGTTGTTTAGGGCACCTAACTGTTAATTAGGGGTGTTGTGGGATCGAAGCCCACCTACCTAGTAAGGCCCTAGCTTAGTTAAAGCATCTGAGTTGCATTCAGGGGATGTAGGTTAGTACCCTACGGGTCTTAGCAGAAACTAAGAGAGTTTAACTCTTGTTTAAGGCTTTGAAGGCCTTTGGTTTGATATTATCCTAAGTTTCTTAAGTGGTAGTGAGGATTATGGGGGAGAGTGGTAGGAGTAGTAAGGATGGAAGCGTGAATATGGGGATTAGGATGTTGATTGGCTTTTTAGTGGATCATTGTTTTATTTTGTTTGAAGAGTTGGGGGGGAGGGTGATTGTTGAACAGTATGCGAGGCGTAGGTAGAAGAAGAGCCCTAGGAGTGAGAGTATGGAGATGACAGTAGCTGTTGTAGCCATTTCCTGCTTGGTTAACTCTTGGATAATAAGTCATTTGGGTAGAAAGCCTGTCAGTGGGGGGAGGCCTGCTAATGACAGGAGGGTTAGTATAAGGGTTGTATTTAGCATGGGGGTTTTGGTTCATGAGGTTATTAGTGTTGATAGTTTCAAGGTATTGGTTGAGCTTATGGTGAGGAAGATGGATACTGTTATTAGGATGTAGAGGTAAAAGGCTAATAAGGTCAGTTTTGGGTTGTAGATGATGATGAGGGTTATTCAGCCTAGATGTGAGATGGATGAGAAGGCTAGGATTTTTCGGGTTTGTGTTTGATTAAGCCCTATTCAGCCACCGAAGGCAATAGATATTATGGCTATGGTGAAGAGTAGTGTGGGGTTTAGTGAGTGTGATGTGAGGAGTAGGATGGTGGTTGGTGGGAGTTTTATTGCTGTGGAGAGTAGTAGGGCTGTGGTGAGGGATGAGCCTTGTAGTACTTCTGGGAATCAAAAGTGGAATGGGGTGAGTCCCAGTTTGATAGCGATTGCAGCTGTAAGGAGAAGGCATGATGGAGGGTTGGTAAGCTGGGTGATGTCTCATTGTCCAGAAGATCATGCGTTGGTTGTGCTTGAAAAGAGTATTAGTGCTGAGGCGGCTGCTTGGGTTAGGAAATATTTGGTTGCTGCTTCGATAGCTCGGGGGTGGTGGGATTTTGAGATCAGTGGGATAATAGCTAGGGTGTTGATTTCTAATCCGGCTCAAGCTGTCACTCAATGGCTGCTTGTGATTGTGATTGTCGTTCCTAGGAGTAGGCTGAGTGCTAGGGCAAGTTTTGTAAGGGGGCTCATTAGTAGGGGAAGGAGTTGAACCATCATTTTCGGGGTATGGGCCCGATAGCTTTGTTAGCTGACACTACTAGGAAATAATATAAAGGGAGTATGGAGGATTTTGATTCCTTTTGTGCAGGTTCAATTCCTGCTTTTCTAAGTTTGTTAGGAAATGAGAGGGTTGGTGTACCTCTATGTTCACTTTATCACAGTGACCCTTGACATTCAGGCACATTTCCTTAGGTAAGGAGGTAGGCCCGCATAGGAGATTGGTATGCTAGTGTGTCAGAGGTGTAGTGCTAGTGTTAGTGGGAGGAAGTTTTTTCAAAGGAGGTGCATGAGTTGGTCATATCGAAATCGTGGATATGAGGCCCGGATTCATAGGAAGCTTGAGGAGAGGAGTAAGGTCTTTGTGGCTAGAATGAGGGGGAATAGTCCTGATGGTGGGTTAAGTATGCTGGGGTTTAGAAATAGGAGGGTGGTTAGCGCGTTTATTAGTATGATGTTTGCATATTCAGCTAGGAAGAACAGGGCAAATGGACCTGCAGAGTATTCTACATTGAAGCCCGAGACCAATTCAGATTCTCCCTCCGTAAGGTCGAATGGAGAGCGGTTTGTTTCGGCTAGTGTTGAGATAAGCCACATTATTCCGAGGGGTCAGGAGGAGAATAGGAGGTATAATGGCTCCTGTGAGGTGGCGAGGGTGGTTATGGTGTAGTTGCCGCTCAATATGACAATGGAGAGAAGGATGATAGCTAATGTTACCTCATAAGAAATAGTTTGTGCTACTGCTCGTAGGGCGCCGATTAAGGCGTATTTGGAGTTTGATGCTCAACCCGATCATAGGATTGAGTAGACTGCCAGGCTTGATATGGCTAGAAGGAAAAGGAGGCCTAGGTTTAGATCTGTAAGAGGGAATGGAAGGGGGAGGGGGGTTCAGATTGTTAGTGCAAGGAGAAGGGCTAGTATTGGGGTTGTGATGAATAGGAGGGGTGAGGCTGTGGAGGGGTGGATGGGTTCTTTGATGAATAACTTGACTCCGTCCGCTACGGGCTGTAACAGTCCGAAGGGGCCAACAATGTTTGGCCCCTTTCGGGACTGTATGTAGCTTAGGATTTTTCGTTCAACTAATGTAAGGAAAGCTACAGCAACTAGGATGGGAATTATGTAGGTTAGTGCTATGATGGGGTAGGTTGGGGGGATGTTCGGTCAGGTCATAGTTGGAGTGCTAGGGAGAGGATTTGAACCTCTGGGGAAAAGGGTTTAAGTCTTTTGCATTTAGCCAGGCTTTGCTACACTAGCAGCTCTTTTCTAGAGGGGGTGTGGGTATAGACTTTTGGTGATTTAGTTGGAATCATCACTTAAGGTGAGGGCGTGCTTGGGGTATTGGCCCTACCTTTCCGGTCCTTTCGTACTAGGAAGGGTTAGTCATAGATAGAAACCGACCTGGATTGCTCCGGTCTGAACTCAGATCACGTAGGACTGTTAATCGTTGAACAAACGAACCCTTAGTAGCGACTGCACCACTAGGATGTCCTGATCCAACATCGAGGTCGTAAACCTCCTCGTCGATAGGGACTCTTGGGGGAGATTGCGCTGTTATCCCTGGGGTAGCTTGGTTCATTGGTCAATTTTATTGGATCTGGGTACTATTAGTGCATTGAGGGGTAGTTCTTTGCTAAGGTGTTTGGCCTTGTTTTTGGAGGATTTGCTTTTCTCCAAGATTGCCCCAATCTAAAAATATTAGCCAGTGTTGTGGGAGGTGAGGCCGAGTGGGCTTTGGGTTGGTGTGTAGTGGCTATTGATTTTAAAGTTCCACAGGGTCTTCTCGTCTTGTGTGTCTATCCCCGCTTTTGCACGGGGAGATCAGTTTCACTGATTATCTACAGGAGACAGTTAAGACCTCGTTTAGCCGTTCATACAAGTCTCGATTTATGGGACAATTGATTGCGCTACCTTTGCACGGTTAGGATACCGCGGCCGTTGAACGTGGTGTCACTGGGCAGGCATCACCTTCAATACTTGTTTAGCTGAAGGCTATGTTTTTGGTAAACAGTCGGGTCTTGGGTTTGCCGAGTTCCTTTTGTAGGTTTTAATCGTCCTAGTGTGCGCTCCTGGGTTGGGTTAACAGGGTATGCTCAATGTTTGGTCTTGGGTTGGGGCTAAGCATTGATGGTTGGGCTGTTAATGGTATATAAGCTAGCGCTTGAGGGGAGGGTATCCTGGTTACTCGTTCTAGCATTGATTCATCTATTGTTATAGGTTAGCCAGCTAAAGGTGTAGGGAATCGCGTTGCTTTTGTATTTTTGATTGAGAGCTTTGACGCACTCTTTGGGGGTGGCTGCTTTAAGGCCTACGGGGTCAGGGTGGGGAGGGGTTATCCGCTAGTGGAGGGTGTGTCCTTTTTAAAGGGGCTGTACCCCCTTTAGATAGCTCTTAACTCACTGCATGGGGGTTTGGGTTTGTTGTCCTGGGGGAGGGGTTAAGGAAGAACTAAGATTCATTTTGCGGGCAACCAGCTATCACCTAGCTCGGTTGGCTTTTCACCTCTACTGGCGAGTCGTCCCACTCTTTTGCGACAGAGACGGGTTTGCTCATGGTAGCTGCTCGTAAGTAGCTCGCTTAGGTTTCGGGGTGGCAGGCTTTAGTTCGCTTTGTCTGTTTGTTCTTGCTAGATCATGATGCAAAAGGTACAAGGGTTGATCTTTGCTGTGTGGTGCTTGATTTTCATTATTATTTCATACTTTCCCTTGCGGTACTCTTTCTATAGCGCTCGGGTGCACTTTTCTATCGCCTATACTAAGTAGAGGGTAATGTTTTAGTTAGGTGGGACAGTGGGTTTTTGATTGTAGTGGGTGAGGCTAGGGTAGGCTTCGAGGTGATCTGGTGTTTGGCAGATATCTTTCAGGTGTAAGCTGAATGCTTTGTGTTGTAGCTACGCCTCGGTATGCTAAGTGCACCTTCCGGTACACTTACCTTGTTACGACTTGCCTCATCTTCAGCTGTTTGATGCTTTAGTTAGTGTTGGAGTGGCTTGCGAGGAGGGTGACGGGCGGTGTGTACGTGCCCTAGAGCCATCTTAAAGAGGGCGTCATTGTCCCTTTTTACTGCTAAATCCGCCTTCTAGAGACGGGTTTCAGGTCTCTTTCCGTTGGGTTGGTCTATTTTAGAAAATGTAGCCCATTTCTTCCACTCCGTAGGCTATACCTTGACCTGTCTTGTTAGTGATTGTGGACTATTGGGCTCACTGTTATGCTCTCATGAAGGTGGGCTGGCGACGGCGGTATGTAGGCTGTTTTGGCAAGGAGGGGTCGGGTGTATCGTGGGTTATCGATTATAGAACAGGCTCCTCTAGGTGGGTTTAGGGCACCGCCAAGTCCTTAGAGTTTTAAGCGTTTATGCTCGTAGTTCTCAGGCGGATGGTTTTGTGTGGTAAACATCAAAATTTAGGGCCGGGCATAGTGGGGTATCTAATCCCAGTTTGTACCCTGGCTTTCGTGGGGTAGATGGATCATGGGTGCTAAGATAAGTTTTGGGGGGCTTCTGAATGCCTTGGGCTTATGACAGCTTAGGTTATAATTTCATCTTAGTTAATTATGATAATCGGGGTCCACTCTTTACGCCGTGTACAATTAATTTGGGTCTCTTGTATGACCGCGGTAGCTGGCACAAGATTTACCGACCCTGGTTGCTCTGACTAAGTCAGGCTTTCACCTATTGCTTAATGTTAATTACTGCTGAGTACCCGTGGGGGTGTGGCTAGGCGAGGCGTCTTGGGCTGCATTGTGGGCGCGCCTGATACCTGCTCCTTTCGTCTTGGTAAGAGGTCGGGGGCGTTTGCACTGGAGTGCGGATACTTGCATGTATATGTCGAGCGGAAAATTAACGGTAAGGTTAGGACTAAGTCTTTTGTCCTTGGGAGGGTGGTGTCCGTCTTAGCATCTTCAGTGCTGTGCTTTGGTCTAAGCTACAAGGAC